ACACTTGAAAGATAGCCCAAAAAGTTAAGAGAATGTTTGGATAATGAGTTTATATAGATCGTTTCTGGTGGGAACCATACATCAAAATGACATTGATGTAAAATGACAAGATAATATTTCCATTTCCTCATCAGAAGAGGAGGATTCTTTGAAGCCAGAATGGATTTCCCTTGATATCTAATATAATGTGTGAAAAAATCCTTGAACAAGGACAGGGTGGCCCCAAAACCATTAGAAATGACTTCGGCAAAATATTCAATTTTTCCATAGAAAAATATTCGCTCAAGAAAGACCCGATAAAATGTTGATCGTAAATGAGAACATTGGTTACGAAGAAAAAAGAAGACGGATTCGTATTCATATACATAAGAGTTATATAGGAATACGAAAAATCTTGGATTCATTTTCGCCAAAATGGAACTCAATCTCTTTGAAATAAGAAGAGGGTCCCAATTCCCATATTCGTGAAGAAAGAGTCGTAATAAATGGAAATAGGAAGGATCTTTTCCCCAGTAACGAGTAGTTTGAACCAATTTTTCTAGATGGATGGGATAAGGTATTAGTACATCTAACACATAATTTAAATGCGACAATTTACCCTCTAAAAAAGAAAATAGTGAATGAATTGATCGTAAATTATGAGATTTTACGATTTTTAACTTTTCGAAGGAGGATACTGATTGTAGAGAAAATGGAATTTCCACAATGACTGAAAAGCCTTCTGATATCATTTTAGAATACAATTTTTTGTTGTACCTAAAAACTGGATTTTGATTTGAATCATTAAAAGATTCAATAAAGAGATTCTTTTGATATATTCCAGCAATTAAACGTTTTACAATTAGTAAACTCAATTTATTATCATAAGCTATTTTTTCGAATAAAATCGATCTATTGAAATCAGGATCATGAACAAGAGTATAAATATACTCCCGAAACATAAGTGGGTATAGAAAGTCGTTTTTTTGAGATCTATCTAGTTGAAAATATTTTTGATATTTCTCTATTTTCATTTGCAATTCGAGTTGATTGAAGCAAAGGTAGGCGATTTCTTAATGATACATAGTGCGATATCATAAAAACAAAATGGTATGGTATAATAAATACCTCAAAAATGGGTATTTATTAGGATCAACGGACTCTCTATCCTTTACTTTTTCTCTAAAAAAATGGTTAGAAATCCTTTACTTTTTCAAACGAATCGCTCTTTTGATTTTGGAAAATTATTGATTATCAATCTACTTTTTCTTCTACACATTCAGCCACCTTCCTGGCGTAAAATGGCTAATAGTTAGGACTCATTAAAAAAATTGAAACTGCATTGGGGTTTTCCGCATCAGGCACTAATCCATTTTTAACATCGAATTAGAAATTTAATTGGAAAATCATTCAAATTAATTAAGAATAAGAGCTCCTTTCTTTTTTGTTCCCCTAAAGTTTCGAATTAACTTCGAATTGGAGCCGTGAAGCTCTATCCATTTATTTATTAATATTAACTTTAACTCGACTCACCCTTGATTCATTTTGTTATGTTCTATACAATTAATTCAAACCTTGTTTGAATTGATCTGGTAAGAATAAAAAATTCTAAGAATTTTTTATTAATATGACATGCTATTTTTTCCACTCATTCCTTTTAGGATCAGTCATGGTCTTACAAACCATACCGATGGTATGGACGAACCCTTTCTTCATACAAATGTGTAAAAGCTGTTAGTCGCACTTAAAAGCCGAGTACTCTACCATTGAGTTAGCAACCCAAATCAAAAAATTTTGTTATGGAGATAGAATCAAAATCAAATTAAAGAAAACTTTTGAATGGTACGACACAATCAAAAAATGACACAAAAAATGAAACTAGCAAGAAATAAACCCAAGAAAAATTTGAATCGATTTTGAACAAAACAAATAATAAAAAAAAAAGAATCGAAAAAATTCTCAAATAAAAATCGAAAATATGGGTAAAGCCAAAATTGATAGAAATTCTCTGTATTTCTTACGTTATTAATTGCTTAATACATTGCTTAAAGTTTCTTCTTTTAGCTTAAAGTTTCTTTTTAATAAAGTTTCTTTTTAATAATTTATTGAAATTAAACTAAATTAATATAGCTATCATTAAACTACTCTTTAAACTAAATTAATATAGTTAAACTAAATTAATATAGTTATCATTAAACTACTCTAGCAAAAGCCTTCTTAAAATTAAAAAATTAAAATAAAAAAAAAATATTTAATTAATATTTAATTAATATTTAATATTTAAATAATATTAATTTAAATAATATTAATAAATATTATTAAAATAATATTAAATTAATTAAATAAATTAAATAAATTTATAAATTTAAAAGAATATGTAAAATAAAAAAAGAAAAAGAAATAGTATTACAGAAATTTTTTCAACCTCATTATTTTAGTTCTATTCTATTTAAATGAAGAAAAAAAGCAAAGTTATGGATATGGAATAGGGAAAAATGGATCTACAAAAAAGATCCAATTACCCAAATTCGATTATACCTATCTGATACATTGTTGTCAATATGAATGTAAATGTGTTAAGAAAAAGACAGAATGAATAAAACAAAAGAATTAACTCAAATTCATTCTATTTTAATTAATAGAAATAGATTATCTATTTATTATAGAAATTTTCGAATTATAGAAATTAAAGAATCCTAAAGAAAATGCATAATAAAAAAAACACTATGCATATGTAGAATATAAGTAGAATAGAAAAAAAAACTTATAAATTCAGGATTTGGATTGTCATTACATAGACAATATCAACATAGATACAAAAAAACTGCAAGTAGAAAAAGAAAATTCAGAAAGAATTCAAAAAATTTCTCAGGATTATTGAATATTCAATCTCAATATACGAAGACTAAGAAAATCTAAAGAATGAAAAACAACATATCATTTGAAGATAATGTTAAATTTTCCAATTTGGAGGGAAAATTACTTCATTTAGTTACTTGATTTGTTCTATCCATCTGAATTTTAGTCTTAATTTCTATCAAGAAAATTAAAAAAAAATAAATTAAATTTAAATAAAGAAGAATTTCACTTATATTATACTTTTCACTTATATTATACTGTTAAATCTTCAAAATAAATCTTCAAAAGTTATTTTAAAAAACAACTTTTATTTGGTTTGGAAAATCTTTATCCTTAATCTATTTTTTTTAGATTAAAAAAATGTAAAATATAATATTATAATTATGATAATAATATATCATTATTATAATAAAATAAGCAATATGCTTTGGGACGGAAAAAGCATATTGCTTTGGGACGGAAGGATTCGAACCTTCGAATAGCGGGACCAAAACCCGTTGCCTTACCACTTGGCGACGCCCCATTTCTATTTCGATTTAACACTAATTAAATCAAGTAGTTATATTAGTATAATTATTTAGTATAATTATAGGTTCTTCGCCAATTATCGGCCAAATATCTCTGAATTGGATTCGCTTGTTGTTTGGATTTTAATATATGTAAATTTCGAATTAAGCAAAATGTCTTGATTATAATATATAATTCAATTAAGATATTGTATGAAAATAGGATTCCTTCTATTTTTAAGTGAGAATTCAAGGATTTTTGATTGGGTGGATCAGTTTCAAGTTTTATTCAAGGATTTTTGATTCGAAGGTGTTTATTATGCTTAATATTTTGAGTTTCATTTGGATCTCAAAAATCCAAATCCAATTATCTTTAGGAAAAAGATGTTTAATATGCTTAATATTTTGAGTTTCATTTGGATCTGTCTTAATCCTGCCCTTTATTCAAACAGTTTTTTGTTTACAAAATTGCCGGAAGCATACGCTTTTTTGAATCCAATAGTAGATGTTATGCCAATAATCCCTTTATTGTTTTTTTTATTAGCTTTTGTTTGGCAAGCTGCTGTAAGTTTTCGATAAGATTTTTTATACTGTCCTAGAAGAATTCATGATTTATTCGAGACACAATTCTAATTCGTTTCTTGGTGTGAAAATAGAAGATGTGATATAAAAAAAGATCTTGGAAATTATCTAATGCTTACTTTTAGATTGTTTGTTTACATAGTAGGAATAATAGTTGTTTTTTGCAACCCAAATAAAGATCATGGAGATTGTCGAATGCTTACTCTTAAATTGTCTGTTTACACAGTAGTAATATCCTTTGTTTCTCTCTTCATCTTCGGATTTTTATCTAATGATCCAGGACGTAATCCCGGACGTGAAGAATAAAATAAAACAAAAATTCTTTGCTTTATTTTATTCTTTAATTAAAATAATTCTTTAATTAAAATAGAAAAACTTGTTAAAAATTCTTACCAGAACCGGAAAGAGGGGGATTCGAACCCTCGGTAAACAAAAGTCTACATAGCAGTTCCAATGCTACGCCTTGAACCACTCGGCCATCTCTCCTACATAACCATTATGGCCCAGAAAGCGAGTGAATCACGAGTCATTTCTATATAGATTACATGTTGGATAGGTACAGTACGTCCTATTAATTCTATAATTCTAACTAGAAAAACTCTAAAATAAAAATAGAATAGAAACCCTTTAAATTAAAATAAAAAAAAATAAATAAAAATAAAAAAGTTTTTCATAAAAACAATACAATATAGATATATATCTGTCAATAAAGATATATATCTATAATTGATGTCCTTCCTCTTTTTTTCGTATATCTATACTGGCTTAAAGGGATTGGAACAAATCGAATGGGCGGTCTATCTATTTTTTTTTATGAGTTAAGTCTGTTTTTATGTTATTTCGTATTCTACAATTCATTCCTTTTTTGTGGGATCGTTTTCTCCCAAGAGGTAATTGAAAGAAATTCAAAAGTGGATTGCTACCTATGCCTAGATCCCGAATAACTGGAAATTTTATTGATAAGACCTTTTCAATTGTAGCCAATATATTATTACGAATAATTCCGACAACTTCAGGAGAAAAAGAGGCATTTACCTATTACAGAGATGGTGTGATTTGATTTTTATTATTGACCACGGTCAAGTCTTAAGGTCAAGGAATATTGGCCGGGATAAAAAGATTTGAAAGAGCTCTACGCTTGTTGAAGGTGAAGTTTCTAAAAAAACAATTCCTTCTGTCGTGTATCCTCGATTAATGCAGCCTCAAATGCTTCAATTGTCGATTAGAGCATTGAGCGAAAGGTTACGCCTATGGCTTGGGTTATGTATTTCCGGTTAACCCTACTCCTACTTTGATTAGTATCAATAGGCAGCATAAAGGAAGAAGCACTACCCTTAGGAATCAACAAAATGAAAACTTTGTTAGAAATTATCCCTTTTCTTTATTGGGATCGGGACTAAGAAGAATGGTTGGGACAATAAATATCCATCTCATTCGTACTTTGGATACCCGTATACCCATCGAAGACTGTTGAAGTGACTCATATTTTTATTATAAATAAAGGGGGCGTTGAGAACAAAGAAATTGTTAGAGTTAACTTAACATTTTTATCTAGGATCAACATGTTTGATGTTAAGACAAGATCTTTTGACAGAAGGTTGGCTAGAAATTTCTTGTAAAAACACTAGTCCCGTTCAGTTCATAATGAGAATATTTCACTCCTTTTTTGGTATTAGGCTAAGCTCATTATGCACATAAAGGAGGAGCCGTATGAGATGAAAATCTCATGTACGGTTCTGGAACGGAGATTCTTTGAATCGAATGACGACCGTAACGGATGTCGGCTCAATCCGAAGGAAATTACGCGGAAGCTTTACAGAATTATTATGAAGCTATGCGACTAGAAATTGATCCCTATGATCGAAGTTATATACTCTATAATATAGGCCTTATTCATACAAGTAATGGAGAACACACAAAAGCTTTGGAATATTATTTTCGGGCACTAGAACGAAACCCCTTCTTACCACAAGCTTTTAATAATATGGCCGTGATCTGTCATTACGTGCGACTATCTCTATTATAGAAAGAACAGAAAGAGCAAAAAAATCTACTAGTAAAAAAAAGAGGCTTTCTACATATGCATCGTCCAAAACAACGATTTTTATCAGCTGTAGAAAAGAAAGAAACTTCATAGAAATCAAAATATGAAGAAAGATGCCACGATACTTTATTCTATGGATAAAGGATCTAATTGATAGAGGAAGCACCGTAAAGATCAATTAGCGAGATTTTTGGTCGATACCATAAGAACTGCTTACCTATGTCATAAGATGAGACAAAAGTTCGGAATCCACTTATGTAACGGAGTCGACTCCCTGAAAGATTAAGCAGCGGTGTAGCATCAGATCCCAAAGATAGTAAGTCTTTTCTTTCTTATGAGGGAAGATCTTTTTCGAAAATTCTATAAAAATTGATATATGAAATCGAGATAGTTACCTTTCAAAAAATGCGAATGAAAATGAGAAAATAAAATTTAGAATAATATGTAGAACGCCTATGCGTTATTCTGCTGAAGGTGGGAGAAAAGATAAAACGGATTATTAAGCAAATCAAAATGCAAGTTTGAAACTCATGTAATTAACTTATTTTGATTAACTCGAGAAAAGGGGACATCAAAAGAATTGACTGCTGAGCCGTATGAGGTAGGAAACCCTCAAGTACGGTTCTAAGGGAAGGAATTTACTGGCCTATTCCGACCGAGGAGAACAGGCCATTCGGCAGGGAGATTCTGAAATTGGGGAGGCTTGGTTCGATCAAGCCGCGGAGTATTGGAAACAAGCTATAGCACTTACTCCTGGAAATTATATTGAAGCGCAGAATTGGTTGAAAATCGCAAGACATTTTAAATAAAATATTCGAATAAGATTCAAGCATTCCCTTTCTATTTCTTTATTTTTTTTTTCTAATTCTATTATTCTATTCTATTAAATTCTATTATTCTATTATTAGAATATATAGAAATAGAATTCTATATAATAGAATAAGAATAATATATAATATAATTTTATAATAGAATAAGAATAATATATAATATAATTTTTATTGAACATTTTTCAATTTTAGAATATTCAAAAAGTTTGAGTATTTGTTAGATTTGGATATTGCTTACCATTCTATGATATTGTTTATCATTCTATAATGTATATTTACATAATGTAATGAATTTCGTCTAATTTTTTGTTTGTTGTCCCCATTCCCCATTAAATTAATATAATAAAAAAATTAATATAATATATTAAAATAGAAATATAATATATTAAAATAGAAATATAATAAAATATAAATATAATAAATAAAATAAAACGAATCCTTTGTATGTAAAAACACAATTAAAGAATTTTATGAATTTCATTATACCCCTTTGTTCCGTTTGTCTTTTGGAATAAAATGCAAATTAAAGGATACATAAATGCAGACAGTAGAAAGTGGAGATTTTCTTTCGCTTTAGAGATTTTTTTCTATTATTAAATAAAACGAATAAAAGATGATACTTTTCTTTTGAATACCTAAATTTCAATACGGAGACTTCTTTTAGTAATGAATAATGACTTCTCGTCTTATTTAGAATTAG